TATGGTTAGGGAATAAAGGAGGGTTTGGGGATAGAGGGACTTGAACCCTCACGACTTATAAAGTCGACGGATTTTCCTTTTACTAGAAATTTCATTGTTGTCAGTATTGACATGTAGAATGGGACTCTCTCTTTATCCTCGTCCGATTAATCCTATTTTTAAAAGATCTCAAAAACAATGAATTGAAGGATTTGATTACTTAATATTTGAGTGGAATGGATTCACAATAATTGTAAAAAAATTCAGAATCTTCTATTTCATAATCATTCCTAATTTCATTCTAAAAAATAAATAAAGAACCTATATTATCATATGGGTTCTGTGATTAATCGTTTGCTATGTCAGTATCTATACGTGTGTATTAGATGTATAAAGCCCTTCTTTCTCTAATTTAGTAATTTAGAGGGAGTTTCACTACCAACACAACGTAATTACACCTCGATTCGTTAGAACAGCTTCCATTGAGTCTCTGCACCTATCCTTTTCCTTTGGGTTCTAGTTTGAGAACCACTTGTTTTTTCAAAAAAGGGATTTGGCTCAGGATTGCCCATTTTTCATTCCAGGGTTTCTCTGAATTTGGAAGTTACCACTTAGCAGGTTTCCATACCAAGGCTCAATACAATCAAGTCCGTAGCGTCTACCGATTTCGCCATATCCCCATTGTCCTTTTTTTTCTTTGAAACCTGGATTCCTTGTGTAATTTCCTACATTTCTTAGTTTTTTTTTTGAATCATTGAATTCATTATTCGACGTAGTCTAGCAGCTCGTCTCTATTCAAGAGACCCCGCTTATTGCAATTCAGAATTGAATTGATTCTACCGTTGATATATTTGCAATTCAATCGGAATCAGTATATCCAAAAGTTTTTCTCTCCTCCACCCCCTTCTTTCCTTTTTTAGAATATTCAAAATCATACTATAACGCTTGATATTCATTCTTTTTTTCTAATCAGAATTCTAAATTTCATTTGTTATGATTCTATCTTTTCCTTAGTGAAATATTAATCCTTAAATTATTAACAAATAAAAAAAACAAAATATTTCAAAAAATGTAAAAATGTATATAATGCTCGAATGAAAATGCTAAGAGATTCGCATTTTCTCTTTATTATTCATATAGATTATTCTTTTCTATGTATTAGATTATTCGTCCGAGCCATATCAAATTGAAAATCAAATTCAATATAGAAATTGGAATAGATTCTATTAGAAAAATGGATTTGCGAGTTAGAGAAATAAAAAGAAAGTTCAATAAATTCTATAATCCTATTAAATTCTATAATCCTATTTAAGAATATCGTTTAGTTAAGCATATCAAGCTAACTTTATCTTTATGAAATTCTAGTATTTTTTTTCTAAGTAGAATTTCAAATTTCGAACTAGTTAATAACTAAGATTAATAATTAAGATTAAGATCTGCCATTTTACAGATTTCCTATATATATTTCTATTTGTTACACTATTTCTGTTATGTAAGCCCACTTAGCTCAGAGGTTAGAGCATCGCATTTGTAATGCGAGGGTCATCGGTTCAAATCCGATAGTCGGCTTTTTTCTCTATTGATGTTCCATGAACAAGAATCTCTTTTTTTTCTCCGAATTAAATGGAGAATCCAGAGTCCATTACGTCGTTCTACCTTACAATTTTGCTAGATACAAAACATTAAAATAAATAATATATATACAAAAAATCCAGATGTTGATGAAATTCCATTTTTTGTGGTACTTTAGTAGATTTTACTCTATTTATCCTTTAGTTTAATTCAGTTTTAATTTCGATGTATTCTGGAATGTAAATACAATGAAATTTATTGTGTAAAATGGAATTTCAATAAAAAAAGGAGTCTTCATGTCCCGTTATCGAGGACCTCGTTTAAAAAAAATACGCCGTCTGGGAGCTTTACCAGGACTCACTAGAAAAACGCCTAAATCCGGAAGTAATCTGAAAAAGAAATTCCATTCTGGGAAAAAAGAGCAATATCGTATTCGTCTTCAAGAAAAACAGAAATTGCGTTTTCATTATGGTCTGACAGAACGACAATTACTTAGATATGTACATATCGCTGGAAAAGCAAAAAAGTCAACAGGTCAAGTTTTACTACAATTACTTGAAATGCGTTTGGATAATATTGTTTTTCGATTGGGTATGGCTTCAACCATTCCTGGGGCCCGGCAATTAGTTAATCATAGACATATTTTAGTTAATGGTCGTATAGTTGATATACCAAGTTTTCGTTGCAAACCCCGAGATATTATTACTACGAAGGATAACCAAAGATCAAAACGTCTGGTTCAAAATTCTATTGCTTCATCCGATCCGGGCAAATTGCCAAAGCATTTGACGGTTGATACATTGCAATATAAAGGACTAGTACAAAAAATCCTAGATAGAAAGTGGGTCGGTCTGAAAATAAATGAGCTGTTAGTTGTAGAATATTACTCTCGTCAGACTTGAGCTTAACGCAAAAGGAAAGGTTCATAGAATTTTTTTTCCCCTTCCCCTTTCCCCGAACTAAATCGACCTAAGGCTCTTAATTCGTATTTTCCCATTCACCTAGCAGAAATAGATTAACCTTAGGATCTTTTTTCTTTTTTGTTATATTTTACATACCAAAGTTATTTGCTTTAGAGAATTCTATTAAATAAAGGTATTATTGCTCAAATAAATTGTTATTTGATTTGATACATTGTAATCGGTAACGTTGATGAATTAAGAGAAACGGAAAGAGAGGGATTCGAACCCTCGGTAAACAAAAGTCTACATAGCAGTTCCAATGCTACGCCTTGAACCGCTCGGCCATCTCTCCTACATAATCTTATTATGGAAAATAAACTGAGTGAATAGCGAGTTTTCGTATTCCTGCAGTACAGGTACAGCCACAACCGTTCGGGGATTCCATGGCTCTATTGGAAAAATTCTTTTTTTTTATCTAAGTGTAAGGATCCTTTATTTTTTTTTACTAGGAATTCCGCTCCCTTAAAAGTTTTTCTTTGGGGAAAACCCAAATAAAAAGAGAATAGAAGAATCCTTATTATTCCATAAGAAAATAAAGGAACCAAGGAACCCTAGAATTCTATTTGCATAAGGTATGTTACGCCATACAATCTAAATAAAAAAGGGTATGGGATAATTAATGACTTTGAAAACGCGAAATAGCTGATGACAGAAGTTGTTGTTGAGAAATAGGAAAGTGGAATGAAATCCAATCTTAGTCAAATATTTCATATCTCTTCTTGTCCAAACAGAAGGAAAAGGAGACAATTTGAGCTGAGTGGAAAATCCATACCTCTCTTATCCATTTAGAGCATATGGAGCGATTTATAAGTTTTTATGTTATTTTGTGATAGAATGAAAAGAATTCTATATAGAATGGATTGGGAATTATGGCTAGATCCCGTATAAATGGAAATTTCATTGATAAGACCTCCTCGATTGTAGCCAATATTTTATTGCAAATAATTCCGACAACCTCAGGGGAAAAAAGGGCATTTACTTATTATAGAGATGGTGCGATTTGACTCTTTTTTTTTTTTTGTTTTTTTTATTTAGCCCTACCTACATCTCATTCTTACGAGAAAGAGAGGGGGTTCGCATAGAGAGAGCAAAATTAGTAAAGGAAACCCACGCTTGGGGAAGGTGAGGTGAACTAACAATTCCTTCTGTCGTGTATCCTCGATTGATGTGGCCTTAGATGCTTCAATTGTAGATTTGAGTATTGAGCGAAAGGTTACACCTAAAGGATAGGTTCTGTATTACAGGCTAATCCTACTCTACTAGGACCAATAGGCAGCATAGGGGAGAAAAGCACTACACCTCGAAATAGGAATCAACAAGAGAAAAACTTTGTTAGAAATTAACCCTTTCCTGATTGGTATCAGGGTTGGGAAGAATGGTTGGGATAGCAAACAACCATCAGGTTTGTACGTTGGATACCCTTATAACCATCAAAGGTCGTTGAAGTGGCTAATTCCTCTAAATAGGAGGCGTTGAGAACAAAGAAATTCCTGGAGCTATCGTTTTCCTCTAGCATTAATAGAATTCATTGGTGTTAAGAAAAACCTCTTGGGGGAAGGTTGGCTAGAGATTTCTTGGAAAAATACCAGCCCCCTTCGGTCCATAATGAGATGGGACTAATTCTATTTTCATTCTATAGATTTTTTGCTTAGTACTATGTACAGAAGGGAGGAGCCGTATGAGATGAAAACCTCATGTACGGTTTTGGAACGGAGATTTTTTGAATAGAATGAACGACCGTAACGGATGTTGGCTCAATCTGAAGGAAATTATGCGGAAGCTTTGCAGAATTATTATGAAGCTACGCGACTAGAAATTGATCCCTATGATCGAAGTTATATACTATATAACATCGGCCTTATACACACAAGCAATGGAGAGCATACAAAGGCTTTGGAATATTATTTCCGGGCGCTAGAACGAAACCCCTTCTTACCGCAAGCTTTTAATAATATGGCCGTGATCTGTCATTACGTGCGACTATCTCCACTATAGAAAGAAAGAAGAAAAAAAGATGAAATTTTCTAGTATTTACTAGAAAAAGGGCTTTCTACATAGGGATCGTCAAAACAATGATTTTGCCCTATCAGCTGTAGGAAGGAAGAACACTTCACGAGAATCAAAATAAGAAGAAAGTCGAGCCGAGCCTATACTACTACTCTATGGATAAAGTCTCAAATTGATAGAGAAAGCACCGTAAAGATCAATTAGTGAGCGACTGGGTCGATACAACTAAAAAAAACTGCTTAATTATACCATGATATGGGGCAAAATTTAGGAATCTGCTTATGTAATAGAGCCGATCCACTAAAGGATTAAGCAGCGGTGTAGTATCAGATCCCAAAGATAGTAAGTTCTTTTTTCTTTCTTATGGGAAAAAGTCTTTTTCAAGGATTCTATAGAAATTTCATATATGAAAGACACGAAACCGAGATAGTTACCTTTCAGAAAATTCGAACGAAGGATATAGGTCTATCTATGCTTCATTCTTCTGAAGGTGGGAGAAAAGATCAGACTGATTATTGATCAAAATTAGGGTTTGAAACTTAGGTAATTAACTTCTTCTGCTTAACCCAAGAAGAAATTGGATCGATTTTTGAGAAATCGAATTCAGTTAAGATAGGGGAAATTAAGATAGCAATTTCTGAGCCGTATGAGGTAGGAAACTCTCAAGTACGGTTCTAGGGGAAGGAACTGCCTATTCCGACCGAGGAGAACAGGCCATTCTACAGGGCGATTCGGAAATTGCAGAAGCTTGGTTTGATCAAGCTGCTGAGTATTGGAAACAAGCTATAGCGCTTACTCCGGGAAATTATATTGAAGCACAGAACTGGTTGAAGATTACGAAGCGCTTTGAATTTGAATAAGACCACTCTTCATTTTCATAAAATGGGCGGTTTGGTTGTTGATCCATTAATCAAATAATTTTGGTAAGAAGATCGAATCAAGAATTTCATTATATCCCTTTCTTCTACCTTCGATTTTATATCATTTCGATTTTATATCATATTTCATAAGGATAAACAATTTTCATAAGGATAAACAATAGGGATAGGCTCTAGAACAGAGGTAATAAAGTAAATAAAAGGGGGCAATCTAAATATTCCTACCTAAGGGACGATTTTTTTAATAATTCTAATGAGTTTCTTGGAATTTGGAATCGAATAAAAATATTTATATTATGCTCACTCAAGGAAAGTAGATGTAGGGCTTATACCCTAAAAAAAAAAAATACACTAGCTTCTTAAATTAAAACGTAAAAAAAAATCTTTTTTGTTACGTCGGGAAATAATTTTCCAGGATAACCAATGTCCGTTAGGCACCTAATCCTTATGTCATAATAGATCCGAACACTTGCCTCGGATTGACTTCAATATATAATTGCTCCAGTGAATAACTAAAAAAAAAATAGAAGGGCGGTAGATAGTAAAGAAAAGGACTAATCATAATATCTATCCTTCAAAGATTCACTAAAAAGACAGTTGGCGGGTCTCTTTGTATGTCTTATCCGGAAAGAGGAGGACTTAATGATTATTCGTTCGCCGGAACCAGAAGTTAAAATTGTTGTGGATAGGGATCCTGTAAAAACATCTTTTGAGGAATGGGCCAGACCCGGTCATTTCTCAAGAACAATAGCTAAGGGCCCCGATACTACCACTTGGATCTGGAACCTACATGCTGATGCTCACGATTTCGATAGTCATACCGGTGATTTGGAGGAGATCTCTCGAAAAATCTTTAGTGCTCATTTCGGTCAACTCTCCATTATCTTTCTTTGGTTGAGTGGCATGTACTTCCACGGTGCCCGTTTTTCCAATTATGAAGCATGGCTAAGCGATCCTACTCACATTGGACCCAGTGCTCAGGTAGTTTGGCCAATAGTAGGGCAAGAAATTTTGAATGGTGATGTAGGCGGTGGTTTCCGAGGAATCCAAATAACCTCCGGTTTTTTTCAGATTTGGCGAGCATCTGGAATAACTAGTGAGTTACAACTCTATTGTACTGCAATCGGTGCATTGATTTTTGCATCGTTAATGCTTTTTGCTGGTTGGTTCCATTATCACAAAGCCGCTCCCAAATTGGCCTGGTTCCAAGATGTAGAATCCATGTTGAATCACCACTTAGCGGGGTTATTAGGACTTGGGTCTCTTTCTTGGGCGGGACACCAAATCCATGTATCTTTACCGATTAACCAATTTCTTGACGCTGGGGTTGATCCTAAAGAGATACCACTTCCTCATGAATTTATCTTGAATCGTGACCTTTTGGCTCAACTTTATCCTAGTTTTGCCGAAGGAGCAACCCCCTTTTTCACCTTGAATTGGTCCAAATACGCAGAATTTCTTACTTTTCGCGGAGGACTAGATCCAATAACCGGTGGCCTATGGTTGAGCGATATTGCGCACCATCATTTAGCTATTGCTATTCTTTTCCTGATCGCTGGTCATATGTATAGGACCAACTGGGGTATTGGTCATGGACTTAAAGATATTTTGGAGGCTCATAAAGGCCCATTTACAGGACAAGGCCATAAGGGTCTCTATGAAATCCTAACAACGTCATGGCATGCTCAATTATCTCTTAACCTAGCTATGCTAGGCTCTCTAACTATTGTTGTAGCTCATCATATGTACTCTATGCCCCCCTATCCATACCTAGCTACTGACTATGGTACACAACTTTCCTTGTTCACACACCACATGTGGATTGGCGGATTTCTAATAGTTGGTGCTGCTGCACATGCAGCCATTTTTATGGTAAGAGACTATGATCCAACTACTCGATACAACGATCTATTAGATCGCGTCCTTAGACACCGCGATGCAATCATATCCCACCTTAACTGGGTATGTATATTTCTAGGTTTTCACAGTTTTGGCTTGTACATTCATAATGATACCATGAGTGCTTTAGGCCGTCCCCAAGATATGTTTTCGGATACCGCCATACAATTACAACCCATCTTTGCTCAATGGGTACAAAATAT